ATTTATTTTTTTATTATATTATTATATTTATATTAATATTTAAATATTTATTATTTAATTATTTATATTATACTTAATTATATTATTATTTATATTATACTTAATTATACTTTAATTATACTTATATTTATATATTTATATATATATATATATAGATAGATAGAATTATAGTAATACTAAGTAATACTAAATTATATAAATTATAGTAATAGCAAATTGTAAATTTAAATTTATAATTTTTTTTTGTAAATGACCCAAAATGAATAGGTATGGAAGCTATAATTGTAAACCACGATCGAATCTATGGAAGCATTGGTTTATACATTCCTGTTAGTTTCAACTTTAGGAATAATCTTTTTCGCTATCTTTTTTCGAGAACCACCTAAAGTTCCAACTAAAAAAATGAAATGATTTTTCATTATCTCCATGGAAGTAATGAGCCCCCCAATATGAATATGGGGGGCTCATTACTTCAACTAGTCCCCATGTTCTTCGAAGGGATCTCTTAATTTTTGCGAGGGTTGCCCAAAAGCGGTATATAAGGCGTACCCAGTAAAGCTTACAAGTAAACCGGATATGGAGATGGCGACTAGGGTTGCTGTTTCCATTTTTCGATAATTTCAAGATCACAATGGATCACCACAATGTCGTTTATTTACAACTAAAACGGAAGGATATACAAAGTCAAAAGATTTCAACTCATGATGAAAGAGGATTTATGGCTACAAAAACCGTTGAGAGTAGTTCTAGATCTGGGCCAAGACGAACTAACGTAGGGAATTTATTGAAACCATTGAATTCGGAATATGGAAAAGTAGCTCCAGGATGGGGGACTACACCACTTATGGGGGTTGCAATGGCTCTATTTGCAATATTTTTATCTATTATTTTGGAAATTTATAATTCTTCCATTTTACTGGACGGAATTTCAATGAATTAGTTTATAAAAGTTTCTAAAAACGGGAAGTCTTTATTTTTCAATAAATCAATAAAAAAGGATTATTTTACTTAAACTTACTTAATACTTCAACTTAAGATTGCTTAAGACTTGTATTTATAGACTATTCTGGTAGTTCGATCGTGAAATTTATTTGTTTCAATATTTCATTTCCGGAATATGAGCGTGTGACTTGTTATAATTGATCCTATTGATAATACAGAGAATGTACCTGTCATCTCTATCAAGATGATTCTACTTCGTCAGATATTTATTCTAGTCTCTGGAGCACGGACTATATAGAATAGATCAAGAAAAGAAATATTTGAACTATGATTCATACCTATTCTTCAGACCTCGCAAGCGGATGGAAATAGGCCTTTTCGAAATCAAACAAATTTTTCCTTTCAGTTTTGACCAAAAAAAAACTCTTTCTATAGCTATAGATATAGATTTTATTGAGTCATTACATTCATTGAATAAGTGATGATCAAATGGTTTTTACTCAGAGAAACTTTTAGTTTAGCTTTTGCTTTCTTAAATCATCGTGGTTCTAGTATGAATCTGAGGTTTCAATTGATTCATAGGGTCTCAACAAGATAATTCTTATCAAATAATATCAAATAAAGTTAAAAAAAAAAAAAAGATAGGGAAGAGAAGATTCAAGAGGCCTGTTATAATTAACATAAAGAAAGATGGAGGAGCCAACTTGAGATTGTATTTCTTGGCATTATCATCACAAAGAAGAGATTCCGGATTTTTCTTATTCTTACTTCGTATCTTTGGGTCAAATAGAGTGACGTGGCTAAGACCCAAGAAGTTTTGAACTATCTATTCCATATCCATTGAAACCAGTATTTGTGTGTTTCGGCTTGAGCCGTACGAGATGAAATTCTCATATGTGGCTCTCAGAGGGGGAGTCCTTCTTGGGTTACCTATCTCAATAAAGTATATGATTGGTTCGAAGAACGTCTCGAGATTCAAGCGATTGCAGATGATATAACTAGTAAATATGTTCCTCCTCATGTCAACATATTTTATTGTCTAGGCGGGATTACGCTTACTTGTTTTTTAGTACAAGTGGCTACGGGTTTTGCTATGACTTTTTACTATCGTCCAACTGTTACAGAGGCTTTTTCCTCTGTTCAATACATAATGACTGAGGCCAATTTTGGTTGGTTAATTCGATCAGTTCATCGATGGTCAGCAAGTATGATGGTTCTAATGATGATCTTGCACGTATTTCGTGTGTATCTTACGGGTGGGTTTAAAAAACCCCGCGAATTAACTTGGGTTACGGGGGTGGTTCTGGCTGTATTGACCGCATCTTTTGGCGTAACTGGTTATTCCTTACCTCGGGACCAAATTGGCTATTGGGCAGTAAAAATCGTAACAGGCGTGCCTGAAGCTATTCCTATAATAGGATCGTCCCTAGTAGAATTATTACGTGGAAGCGCTAGTGTGGGCCAATCCACTTTGACTCGTTTTTATAGTTTACATACTTTTGTATTACCTCTTCTTACTGCCGTATTTATGTTAATGCACTTCCCAATGATACGTAAG